GTTACTGTAGCTTAAACTCAAAGCACGGCACTGAAGCTGCCACGATGGCCTTCAACCCCCCCCAGCAACATACGGCTTTGGTCCTTGGCCTCCCATTACTTTTTGTTATACTTATACATGCAAGCCTCCACGAACCAGTGAGCACGCCCAAGCCGTCCCACCAGCAGGCGCACGGAGCGGACATCAGGCACGCATTAAGCAGCCCACAACGTCTCGCAAAAGCCACACCCCCACGGGCATCCAGCAGTAATAAACATTGAGCAATGAGCACACGCTCGACTCAGTAATAACAACCCATGCCGGTTAATTTCGTGCCAGCCGCCGCGGTTATACGAAAGGCTACAAATAATGAACCAACGGCGTAAATCGTGACTAGATTAAACCCCCCCAACAGAGAAACAACACCGCCAGGCAGTAAAATGCGCCGGCCCACCGAATAACCACATACTCTGTACCGCCCAGTAAATTGACTTCACGAAAGCCCAGACACAAACTAGGATTAGATACCCTACTATGCTGGGCCGTTAACAGACAGCACATACAACCCCGCTGTCCGCCAGAGAACTACGAGCGAAAAGCCTAAAACTCAAAGGACTTGGCGGTACCCCACTCAGCCTAGAGGAGCCTGTCCTATAATCCGACACCACACGTTCTACCCTACCACCCATTGCAAAACCAGCCTATATACCGCCGTCGTCAGCCTACCTTATGAAAGCCACCACAGTAGGCACCAAGGCTAACCCCAAAAGCCCGTACGTCAGGTCGAGGTGTAGCTAATTGAGTGGCAGAGATGGGCTACATTTCCATAAAACGGCCACACGAATATTAAGGTGAAACCCCTACTTGAAGGTGGATTTAGCAGTAAAATAAGCCAAACCGCTTACTTTAAACCCGCTCTGGGGTGCGCACACACCGCCCGTCACCCTCTTCACCCTAACACAAACAAAAACTTTCTTCCAACACTTTTACCCAAGAAGAGACAAGTCGTAACATGGTAAGCGTACTGGAAAGTGCGCTTGGATACACAAAAAGTAGCTTACCAAAGCACTCAGCTTACACCCGAGAGACGCCCACCCCACTGGGCCTTTTTGATGCTAAACACTAAGCCCAGCCCACAACCCAAACAAACCACACATATTATAACCCAAAACATTTGACACAATTAGTAAATGCGATTAAACATTGCCCCGGCGCAATAGAGACAAGTACCGCAAGGGAACTGTGAAATAATAATGAAACAACAAAAGCAACAAAAAGCAATGTTTAACCCATGTACCTCTTGCATCATGGTTTTGCAAGTCCACTATGAGTACAACGAATTACAATTCACCACCCCGAAAAAAAGTGAGCTATTTTAGAGCAGCATTACGTGCGAACCCGTCCCTGTAGCAAAAGGGTGGGATGACTTCAAAATAGAGGTGAAAAGCCTACCGAACTTTTATATAGCTGGTTGCTCACTAAATGAATACAAGTTCAGCTTCAAACAGTACAGACAAAGTATAGTAAAAACAGTTTGAAAGTAATTCAATTGAGGTACAGCTCACTTGAATATGGAAACAACCTTCACCGAGAGACACGATTATGTCACTACCACGCGTAAGCCCTAAAGCAGCTACCAACACATCACCGCGTCAAAGCGCCACAAAATAAATTAGTACATAAATCCCCACCTCCGAAACACCTACTGAGCCACCCCATACACCTATGGGGGCACCAATGCCAAAACTAGTAAACTGGATACACCTCTTCGCACGCCCTAACACTAAATAATAGTACATATTAGACCCACCACCGGCAAAAATATACATCCACAAGCCACACTATTAATTACACTATTACCCCAACACAGGAGTGCATGAAAGAATGATAAAACACTGTAAAAGGAACTCGACAACCACTAATCCCAACTGTTTACCAAAAACATAGCCTTTAGCCAAAAAAGTATTAAAGGTCCCGCCTGCCCAGTGACACACGTTCAACGGCCGCGGTATCCTAACCGTGCAAAGGTAGCGTAATCATTTGTTCTTTAAATAAGGACCTGTATGAATGGCTACATGAGGATTAACTTGTCTCTTACACTGAATCGATGAAACTGATCCCCCAGTCCAAAAGCTGGGATATTCACATAAGACGAGAAGACCCTGTGGAGCTTTAAACTGCCTACCACACAACTTGACCTGGCATGTTTTTAGTTGGGGCGACTTTGGATACAAACAAAACATCCAAACACAAAACCCAAGGCTTACACGCCACCGCACCACCACCTGACCCAATAAAATTGAGCAATGGACCAAGTTACCCCAGGGATAACAGCGCAATCTTCTTCTAGAGTCCCTATCGACAAGAAGGTTTACGACCTCGATGTTGGATCAGGATACCCAAATAGTGCAGCCGCCATTAAAGGTTCGTTTGTTCAACGATTAATATCCTACGTGATCTGAGTTCAGACCGGAGTAATCCAGGTTGGTTTCTATCTATGACTGCCTGCTCCCCAGTACGAAAGGACCGGGACAAGGGGGCCAATAAAACATCTACGCCCCAAAATACCAGCTGACAAATAACTAAAGCTGCCAAAGCAACAATTAAATAGGAAATCACTAATACCATTAAGGTGGCAGAGCCAAGAAACATGCCATGGGCCTAAGCCCTATGAACAGAGGTTCAAATCCTCTCCTTAATAAATGACCCTGCTAGCAACCGTCCTAAACACACTCACATACATTATTCCAATTTTACTCGCCGTCGCATTCCTAACCCTCCTCGAACGAAAACTACTAGGACAAATACAACTACGCAAAGGCCCCAACCTAGTAGGCCCTTATGGCTTACTACAACCTATCTCAGACGGACTAAAACTATTTACTAAAGAACCAATCCGACCATCCCACTCCTCCCCAACATTATTTTTATTAATACCTGCACTTGCACTCCTACTAGCAATAACAATATGAGTTCCAATCCCAATACCATACACCCTTAGCAACCTAAATATAGGCCTACTATTTATACTTGCATTATCAAGCATGGCTGTATACTCCATCCTTTGGTCCGGCTGAGCCTCCAACTCAAAATACGCCATGCTCGGGGCACTCCGTGCAGTCGCACAAACAATTTCATACGAAGTAACACTTGGCTTAATCGTCCTATCAATTGTATTACTCGCAGGCAACTTCACACTCCAAACACTTACAGCAGCACAAGACCACACACCACTAGTAATAGCCTCCTGACCAATAATAATAATATGATATATTTCTACCATCGCAGAAACAAACCGCGCCCCATTCGACCTGACCGAGGGGGAATCAGAACTTGTTTCTGGCTTCAATGTAGAATACGCAGCCGGACCATTCGCACTATTCTTCCTAGCCGAATACGCAAACATCATAATAATAAACACCCTATCCACTACACTCTTCTTAAGCCCAGGCACAAACCTCACACCAACTATAACGAACATTAATATCATTACAAAAACAACATTATTAACACTCGGGTTTCTTTGAGTACGGGCCTCCTACCCACGATTTCGCTACGACCAACTAATACACCTACTATGAAAACAATTCCTCCCATTTACCCTGGCAATATGCCTATGGCACACAACCATACCACTCACACTAGCTGGCCTCCCACCAACAAGCTAGGAACCGTGCCCGAATGCCCAAGGATTACTTTGATAGAGTAAAATATAGAGGCTCAAATCCTCTCGATTCCCTAGATAAACGGGCCTCGAACCCATGCCACAGGACTCAAAATCCCACGTACTCCCACTATACTATTATCTAGTAAAGTCAGCTAAATAAGCTCTTGGGCCCATACCCCAAAAATGTTGGTCAACCCCCTCCTTTACTAATGAACCCGTACATTCTCACACTAATAATAGCATCAATCGCCACAGGCACTATTATCGTTGCCTCAGCATACCACTGATTATTCGCATGAATTGGCCTCGAACTAAATACACTAGCCATCCTACCCCTACTAGCAAAAACACACACACCCCGGGCCACCGAAGCCACAACAAAATATTTTCTAGTCCAAGCTGCCGCCTCAAGCACACTCCTATTTGCCAGCACCTCAAATGCCTGAATAACAGGCCAATGAGCAATAACCGAAATAACCACACAACCAGCAGTAACCCTACTTACCATAGCACTAATAATAAAACTCGGAGTCGCACCCCTACACGCCTGACTACCAGAAGTTATACAAGGGACATCAACAAATATAGCCCTCATCATGGCCACATGACAAAAACTAGCCCCATTCACCATACTTTATATTTCAGCACACACCCTACACACACAAACACTACTAGCACTTGCACTCACCTCAACACTAATCGGCGGATGAGGGGGCCTAAACCAAACACAACTACGGAAAATAATGGCCTTCTCATCTATTGCCCACCTAGGCTGAATAATCTCAATTATTACACTTGACAAAGACCTAGCACTCATCACACTGATTATCTACATCACACTAACTACTACTGCATTCTCCACCATATCCACACTAAACACAAAATCATTCAAGGACGCAACCACAACGTGAAACACCACCCCAACCATAACAGCCATTCTTCTACTCACCCTAATTTCGTTAGGCGGACTACCGCCTCTATCGGGCTTCGCACCAAAATGATTAATCTTAAATACACTCACACTCCTCACCCTTACAACCATAGCCATTACCTTAGCACTCACAGCACTACTAAGCCTAATATTTTACATTCGACTGACTTACATCGCATCCCTCACCTTAACCCCAATCACATCACAAATAAAATTAAAATGACGACTGAAGCCAACACAACAAACCTGACGCACAACCACAACAACTGCACTTACAACAATATTACTACCACTCACCCCCCTCATCATCACAAGCTAGAAACTTAGGTTATAACAAACCCTGAGCCTTCAAAGCCCAAAAAAAGAAGCACTTCTTAGTTTCTGCAAGACTTGTATATATCTAATATACATCATATGAATGCAACTCAAACACTTTAATTAAGCTAAAGCCTCACTGGACTGGCAGGCTTCGATCCTACAAACACTTAGTTAACAGCTAAGTACCGAAACCAGCGGGCTTCAATCCGCTTTCTCCCGTAAAAAAAAACGGGAGAAAGGTCCTGGCCGCGTTCCCGCGGTAAGGCCAAATTTGCAATTTGGCTCGATCGGGACCCTGGCAGGAAGAGGACTTAAACCTCCGTTGGGGGGTCTACAGCCCCCTGCTTTTTCCCTCAGCCACCCTACCTGTGACCATAACCCGTTGATTTTTCTCCACCAACCATAAAGACATCGGCACCTTGTATTTGCTGTTCGGCGCCTGAGCCGGCATAGCAGGCACAGCCCTTAGCCTATTAATCCGCGCCGAACTGGGCCAACCAGGCGCAATGCTCGGCGACGATCAAATCTATAACGTAGTCGTTACCGCACACGCATTTGTCATAATTTTTTTCATGGTAATACCCATTATAATCGGCGGCTTTGGCAACTGATTAATCCCACTCATAATCGGCGCACCAGACATGGCCTTCCCACGAATAAACAACATAAGCTTCTGACTATTACCCCCATCACTTCTACTCCTGCTGGCCTCCGCAGGAGTAGAAGCGGGCGCAGGCACTGGCTGAACAGTCTACCCCCCACTCGCTGGCAACATGGCCCATGCCGGCGCATCAGTCGACCTGACCATCTTCTCACTGCATTTAGCAGGTGTATCATCAATTCTAGGCGCAATTAACTTTATTACCACCTGCATTAATATAAAACCACCGCAAATGACCCAATACCAAACGCCACTATTTGTGTGATCAGTACTAATTACAGCAGTACTTCTACTACTATCACTACCAGTCTTGGCTGCCGGCATTACAATACTATTAACAGACCGAAACATTAACACCTCCTTCTTTGACCCGGCCGGCGGTGGCGACCCTGTCCTCTACCAACACCTATTTTGATTCTTCGGCCACCCAGAAGTATATATCCTTATCCTCCCAGGATTTGGCATGATCTCACATATCGTCACATATTACGCCGGAAAAAAAGAACCCTTCGGCTATATGGGAATAGTCTGAGCTATATTATCAATCGGCTTCCTGGGCTTTATCGTCTGAGCCCACCACATATTCACAGTAGGAATGGACGTCGACACCCGAGCATACTTTACATCGGCAACTATAATTATCGCAATTCCAACGGGAATTAAAGTCTTTAGCTGACTCGCAACCCTACATGGTGGAGCAATCAAATGAGATGCCCCAATACTATGAGCCCTTGGCTTCATCTTCCTTTTTACTGTCGGAGGACTAACTGGAATTATTCTAGCAAACTCATCACTAGACATTGTACTGCACGACACATACTATGTAGTCGCCCATTTCCACTATGTCCTATCAATAGGGGCAGTATTTGCCATCATAGGCGGACTAATCCACTGATTCCCACTATTTACCGGATTCACACTAAACACCACATGAACAAAAATACAATTTTACATAATATTTATCGGCGTAAATATAACATTCTTTCCCCAGCACTTCCTCGGTCTCGCAGGTATACCACGCCGCTACTCCGACTACCCTGATGCCTACACGGTATGAAACACAATCTCATCAATCGGGTCGCTAATCTCAACCACCGCCATAATACTAATAATCTTTATTATCTGAGAAGCATTTGCTGCCAAGCGAGAAATCATATCACTAAAACACACATCTACAAACTTAGAGTGGCTCCACGGCTGCCCACCACCATACCACACCTACGAAGAGCCAACCTTCGTCTAACACCGAGACGGGACGGAATCGAACCGCCAATAGACCGATTTCAAATCGGCCGCACAACCATCATGCTTCCACTCTCTACCGAGGCCCTAGTAAAAATTACATGGCTCTGTCAGCGCCAAATTATAGGCTAACAACCTATGGACCTTGGTGGCACACCCATCACAATTAGGCTTCCAAAACGCAACCTCGCCTATTATGGAAGAACTCCTACACTTCCATGACCACGCCCTCATAGTAGCAGTATTAATTAGTAGCCTTGTACTATACATAATCTCAGCCATAATTACCACTAAACTTACAAACACCAGCACAACCGACGCACAAATAGTTGAGATTATCTGAACAATCTTACCAGCACTCACCTTAATTTTAATTGCTCTGCCATCACTACGAATCCTATACTTAATAGACGAAGTGGAAAACCCACACCTCACCATCAAAGCACTCGGCCACCAGTGGTACTGAAGCTACGAATACACCGACTATAAAAATATCCTATTTGACTCGTACATAATTCCAACCACTGAACTACAACCGGGCCACTACCGCCTTCTTGAAGTAGATCATCGCATAGTACTACCAACAAACTCCCCTATCCGCACACTAATCTCCGCAGAGGATGTCCTCCACTCATGAGCAATCCCAGCACTGGGAATCAAAACCGACGCAATCCCAGGCCGACTTAACCAAACGACATTCATAACAACCCTGCCTGGCATCTACTACGGCCAGTGTTCGGAAATCTGTGGCGCAAATCACAGCTTTATGCCAATCGTAATCGAATCTATCCCACTCAAACACTTCGAAGCCTGATCAACAATAATAAGTACCTCACTAAGAAGCTTACAACACAGCACTAGCCTTTTAAGCTAGCGAGGAGAGCCACTCTCCTTAGTGATATGCCCCAGCTAAACCCAGCACCATGATTCATTCTACTACTACTTGTATGAACCACACTCCTTGTATACGTAACAAAAACCACAAATATTATAGTATCATTAACACCAGCACTACCACACGCAGCCGCATCTCGCGGAACATTTTGACCTTGACCATGACTTTAAGCTTTTTTAACCAATTTTCAATCCCGTACCTCTTAGGTCTACCACTCATTATCCCAGCTATACTGCTCCCAGCACTTCTAATGCCAGGAACAAACCGACTTGTACAAAATCGTTTAAATACTCTACTAACCCTTGGCATAACAACATTTGCAAAACAACTAATAAGCCCAGCCAACCAGCCTGCTCACAAGTGAGCAGGCCCATTAGTTAGCCTAATATTTATGCTACTCTCACTAAACCTACTTGGACTCTTACCGTATACCTTTACCCCAACAACTCAATTATCAATCAACATGGCCCTAGCCCTACCACTGTGACTCACAACAGTTCTAATTGGCCTCCGATCACAACCGACCACCTCACTCGGACATATACTTCCTGAAGGTACTCCTACCCCCCTCATCCCCATACTCATCATAATCGAAACAATCAGCCTTTTTATTCGCCCAGTCGCCCTAGGAGTACGCCTAACTGCAAACCTAACTGCAGGTCACCTACTAATCCAACTAATCTCCACAGCCGGATTTGTAATATTAACATCCATGCCAGTCCCAGCAACAATAATTATTACTGTACTACTCCTGCTCACCGTACTTGAAATCGCCGTCGCAATAATCCAAGCATACGTATTTGTACTGCTACTAAGCCTATACCTACAAGAAAATACCTAATGACCCACCAAACACACCCATTCCACATGGTAGACCCAAGTCCCTGACCACTCACAGGGGCAATTGCCGCACTACTTATAACATCCGGCCTCGCAATTTGATTTCACTTTAACAAAATAATTATCCTTATCATTGGCTTCGCCGTGCTCCTACTAACAATGATTCAATGATGACGAGACATTATCCGTGAAAGCACATACCAAGGACTCCATACATCCAAAGTACAACGGGGCCTACGATACGGCATAGTTCTATTTATTACCTCAGAAATTTTCTTTTTTATCGGCTTCTTCTGAGCATTTTATCACTCCAGCTTGGCCCCCACACCTGAACTCGGAGGCCAGTGACCACCAAGCGGAATCACCCCACTTAACCCTATTGAAGTACCATTACTCAACACCGCCGTCCTACTGGCCTCCGGTGTCACAGTAACATGAACACACCACGCAATTATAGCTGGTCTACGAAAAGAATCCATTCAAGGCCTCACACTAACAGTAGTACTAGGACTATATTTCACCGCCCTACAAGCAATAGAATACTACGAAGCCCCATTCACAATTTCGGACGGCGTCTACGGCTCTACGTTTTTTGTAGCCACAGGCTTCCACGGCCTCCATGTCATTATCGGCTCAACCTTCCTCCTAATCTGCTTAATCCGCCAAGTAACATTTCACTTTACTACTACACACCACTTCGGCTTCGAAGCCGCAGCATGATATTGACACTTCGTTGACGTAGTTTGACTATTCCTATACATTTCAATCTACTGATGAGGCTCATACTTTTCTAGTATTCAACCAGTACGGGTGATTTCCACTTACCAAGTCTTAACACTAACTTAAGGAAAAGTAATGACACTTACAACTATACTAGGCACAATACTCCTTGTCTCCACCCTGTTAATCATTATTAGCTTTTGATTACCACAAATAAGCCCAGACAGCGAAAAACTCTCGCCCTACGAATGCGGATTTGATCCCCTTGGGTCAGCTCGTCTTCCCTTCTCAATCCGGTTCTTCCTTGTAGCAATCCTATTTCTTCTTTTTGACCTCGAAATCGCACTATTACTACCACTCCCATGGGCAATAACAACACCCGCCCCAATCGCATCAGCAATACTAGCCGCCACAATCATCATTCTTCTGGCCATCGGACTCGTATACGAGTGGGCACAAGGCGGCCTAGAATGAGCTGAATAAAGGGTTAGTCTAACAAAGACCATTAATTTCGGCTTAATAAATCCTGCCTGGACCCAGGACCCTTAAATGACCCCGCACTTTTTCATATTAACAACGGCATTCATTCTCGGCCTCATCGGAATAGCCTTCCACCGAATTCATTTAATCTCCGTACTATTATGCATCGAAACAATAATATTAACCCTATACTTTATTTTAACCACTATAGCACTAAACCCAGCCACCCCAACAACTACATCGGCACCATTAATGCTATTAACTCTTTCGGCATGCGAGGCCGGCACAGGCTTAGCACTCCTAGTGGCAACCGTACGTACCCACAGCAACGACCATATAAATAATATAAACATTCTCCAATGCTAAAAATCCTTCTACCCACTACTATATTAATTCCAACCTCTGCCCTACTACACCACAACCTCCTATTTTCAACCTACTTTATCTACTCAATAGGCATCGCCACACTTAGCCTTTCCTGGCTTAACCACCCACTAGCCACACACATAAGCCAAACCACCCCTCTCACCACAATTGACACCATCTCAGCCCCCCTCCTAATTCTATCATGTTGACTACTACCACTAATAATCCTAGCAAGCCAATATCACCTGAAAAAAGAACCAACAACTAACCAACGCACATTCTTAATCGTCACCACCACCCTACAAACCGCCCTACTAATCACATTCGCTGCCACAGAACTAACACTATTCTATATTATATTCGAGACAACCTTAATCCCAACACTAATGTTAATTACCCGTTGGGGCTCGCAAAAAGAACGCCTAACCGCAGGGACATACTTCATTTTCTACACCCTAATTAGCTCACTCCCATTGCTCATCGCCATCCTACTCATACATACTAAATATAATAGCACCACAATTGAACTAATACAACTTTCAACCTTACACCTACCACACAATTGAACTCACGAATGCCTCTGACTTGCCTGCATAATATCATTTCTAGTAAAACTCCCACTATACGGCGTACACCTCTGACTTCCAAAAGCCCACGTCGAAGCCCCTATCGCTGGCTCAATAATCCTAGCAGCAATTTTACTAAAACTCGGCGGCTACGGCATTGCCCGAATTACAACCATCCTCCCAACAACCCAACAAACAACACTTCTACCACTTATTGCCCTTGCTCTATGGGGCTCAATCATAGCAAACATCATTTGCCTCCGCCAAACAGACCTAAAATCACTAATTGCCTATTCCTCAGTGGGCCATATAGCACTAGTTATTCTCGCACTACTTACCAAAACCCCATGGGGTCTTACAGGAGCAATAATCATAATAATTGCCCACGGCCTTACATCTTCAATAACCTTCTGCCTCGCAAACACAGCATACGAACGATCAAACACACGAACATTAATCATCGCAACAGGCATACAACTAACACTTCCACTCCTAGCCACATGATGACTACTAGCCAACCTAGCAAACATAGCCCTACCACCAAGCATTAACATTATTGGTGAATTATCAATTATATCAACTCTATTCTACTGATCACCAACAACAATCATCCCCCTCGCCATCAACACTTTACTAACAGCAACCTATTCACTCTACATACTCATTGCCACCCAACGCGGAAAACCAAACACTACAATATATATATATCCAGCCCACACACGCGAACACCTTCTCCTTGCCCTCCACATAATACCACTCGTACTACTTATTATTAACCCCATCCTCATTACCGGACCATAGGTACATATAGTTTAACAAAAACGCCAGGCCGTGACTCTGGAGATCGAAGCACAAAACTTCTTATGCACCAAGGGACGTATAAACACCTAGAACTGCTAATTCCGGCTTCCAAGAATAAAATTCTCGGGTCCCTTACTTTTAAAGGACAAATTAGCCGTCCACTGGTTTTAGGCGCCAGTACTCTTGGTGCAAGTCCAAGTAAAAGTACATGCACTCACTTACACACGCAGCTATTATTACCACAATAACTATCCTCCTAATACCAGTACTAAAAATACTAACAAAAATGCCCACAACAAACACCACAATCGTCCTAGCAGTAAAACTGGCCTTCTGAGCCAGCCTAATTCAAACAGTACTCATACTTAACACAGGCATGGACCACACCATTATTTCAATAACCTGATTTAACCTAACGAACCTCCCACTCAACCTTAATCTCATATGAGACATTTATACCCTCACCTTCACCCCAACAGCTCTCTTCGTAACCTGGGCAATCATAGAATTTGCTCAATGGTACATGACATCAGACCCAGACCGCAACAAATTCTTTAAATATCTACTAATCTTTCTACTCGCCATATTTACACTAATCTCAACCAACAACCTCTTCCAACTGTTCATCGGCTGAGAGGGCGTAGGTATTATATCCTTTTTACTAATCGGCTGATGATACTCACGCACGGACGCTAACACAGCCGCACTACAGGCTATCATCTACAACCGCATTGGAGACATTGGCCTATTAATCTCACTGGCCTGACTCGCCACAACATATTCCTCATGAAACACACAGGAACTGTTCTCCCCCACACAAACGAACTTCCTACTTCCACTACTAGGCTTCATCCTCGCCGCAACTGGAAAATCAGCCCAATTCGGCCTACACCCGTGACTCCCAGCTGCAATAGAAGGTCCAACTCCCGTCTCAGCATTACTACATTCAAGCACCATAGTCGTAGCTGGCATCTTCCTACTTATTCGTATTAACCCACTAATACAACATGAACACCTAGCCCATACGGTCTGCCTGTGTTTGGGCGGCCTCACATCACTTTTTGCCTCACTGTGCGCACTAACCCAAAACGACATCAAAAAAATTATTGCCTTCTCAACAACAAGCCAACTTGGACTTATAATAGTAACAATCGGGTTAAACGAACCAAAACTAGCCTTCCTACATATGCTCACACACGCATTCTTTAAAGCCATACTATTCCTCTGCTCCGGAATTATTATTCACACAACTCAAGACGAACAGGACATCCGAAAAATAGGTTCACTACATAAAACCATCCCAATCACATCATCGTGCATAACAATTGGCAACATAGCACTAATAGGCACGCCCTTCCTATCCGGCTTCTTCTCAAAAGACGCAATCATTGAAGCAATAACAAACTCACACCTCAACACCTGAGCTCTCACCATCACCACAATCGCCACCGCACTAACCGCCGCCTACTCAACACGCATAATTTTCTTTACACAAATAAATACACCACGATTCCAATCGCTAACCCAAATAACCGAAACCTCCACTACACAAATTAACCCCATCATTCGCCTAGCCAGCGGCACCATGATTTCAGGCACATTATTAATTGCCCTTAATATTAGTACAAAACCACAAATCCACACAATACCTATAACAGCAAAACTATTAGCAATTATAGTAACAGGACTAGCCTTAATTATCACCCTCCAACTAGTCGCACTAACAAACACCCAACGCCACCCAAAAAAAACCATATCAATACAATTCTCCACCCAACTCGCATTCTTTAATCCCTTAACACACCGCACCACAACAAAAATTACCCTTACATCAAGCCAAACCCTCGCTACCCACCTAAACGACCAGGCATGACTTGAAACTTTAGGTCCAAAAGCACTAAGCCTCATTAACACAATAACAACATCCCTTATATCACAAGCACATTTAAGCCTAATCAAAACGTACTTAATCCTATTCCTCCTAACAATAACCACTGCCCTACTCTTAAAAATCTAAACGGCCGAAGACCACCACGCACCGCCCCACGAGTTAGCCCCAACACAATAAACAAGCAAATAAACAGACATACCACACACAGCAATAACCCAACACCCCCAAAACAATATAATACCGGCACACCACACAAATCAACCTGCACATCCGTAAAACCTCGCGCAAGACCACCAAACTCACCAACCCCAACACACTGATGCCACACACTCCCAACTCAATCACTCCGCACATCCCCAACATACATAATAATGCATACTAACACAAAAAACCGTACACCCACTGCAAAACCACCATGTCCTTCTAAATAATAATCAGACGTAAGAGCAACAGCATAAGCAAACACAACCAACATCCCCCCCAAATAGATTAACAAAAGAATAATTGACAAAAATGACCCGCCAAGCCAAGCCAAAATGGCACAACTAAAAACCGACGCAATCACCAACGCCGCTGCTCCATACTGCGGCAGCGGATTAATTACCACACCAACAACTGCAACCAAAAAAGATAGACTCAAAAAATAAACCAAGTACATCACAATTCCTGCCAGCTTATACACTGGACCTGCAATCTGAAAAACCGCCGTTGTTATTCAACTACAAAAACACCGATGACCCAAATCATCCGCAAACATCATCCAGTAATTAAAATTATTAACAGCACATTCATTGACCTCCCAGCACCATCAAACATTTCAGCCTGATGAAATTTCGGCTCCCTACTAGGACTAATACTACTAATACAAATCATCACAGGGCTATTCCTCGCCATACACTACACAGCAGATGTTACTACCGCATTCTCCTCTATCGCACACATCTCCAGCGATGTCCAATATGGATGACTAATCCGCAACCTCCACGCAAACGGCGCATCAATATTCTTCATCTGCCTTTACCTGCGCATTGGACGAGGCCTATACTACGGCTCATACATATCCAAAGTTACATGAAACGTAGGAGTAACCCTCCTACTATTAACAATGGCCACCGCATTCGTCGGCTACGTCTTACCATGAGGACAAATATCCTTCTGAGGAGCAACAGTAATTACAAATCTACTATCAGCAATTCCCTACATCGGCACGACATTAGTCGAATGAATCTGGGGGGGCTTCTCAATCGACAACGCCACATTAACCCGCTTCTTTACATTCCACTTCATCCTACCATTCGCAATTTTAGCTATAACAATAGTACACCTGTTATTCCTTCATGAAACCGGCTCCAACAACCCAACAGGCCTAACATCGAACACCGATAAAATCCCATTCCACCCATACTACACCATAAAAGACCTATTTGGCGTAATCATCATCCTACTATTCCTCCTCATACTAGCCCTATTTTCACCAAACCTGTTAGGCGACCCAGAAAACTTTACCCCCGCGAACCCTTTAGTAACACCCCCACACATCAAACCAGAATGGTACTTTCTATTCGCCTACGCTATCCTTCGCTCCATTCCAAACAAACTCGGTGGCGTACTTGCCCTATTAATATCCATCATGATCCTATTCATTGTTCCGCTCCTTCACACAGCAACACACCGAGCACTAACCTTTCGACCAGCCACACAAGTAATCTTCTGATTAATCATTTCAAATACACTTATCCTGACTTGAATCGGAGGGCAACCAGTAGAACCGCCATTCATCATCATTGGTCAACTAGCATCTACCATATACTTCCTCCTATTCCTCATTGCCATACCACTCGCCTCAATCCTAGAAAATAAGTTATTACACTACCAACATACTCATTGCCTCAAGTAGCTTAACTTCTATAGCATCGGTCTTGTAAGCCGAAGATGAGCCTTACCACTCCTGAGGCACAAACCAAACCGGGCAAACCTACTTCTAAAACTGCCAAGAAATAGGTTTGCCCAACCTGCCGCCAAACCGGGCAAACCTACTTCTAAAACTGCCAAGAAATAGGTTTGCCCAACCTGCCGCCAAACCGGGCAAACCTACTTCTAAAACTGCCAAGAAATAGGTTTGCCCAACTTGCCGCCAAACCGGGCAAACCTACTTCTAAAACTGCCAAGAAATAGGTTTGCCCAACTTGCCGCCAAACCCGGCAAACCTACTTCTAAAACTGCCAAGAAATAGGTTTGCCCAACTTGCCGCCAAACCCGGCAAACCTACTTCTAAAACTGCCAAGAAATAGGTTTGCCCAACTTGCCGCCAAACCCGGCAAACCTACTTCTAAAACTGCCAAGAAATAGGTTTGCCCAACTTGCCGCCAAACCCTCAGAAGAAAGACGTCCATGTCATCACTAGCCCCCAAAGCAAGCATTTTATTATCAAACTACCTCCTGTGACGGGAGGTAGAAAAAAAGCGCGGGGGGGAAAAAAGGAAGAAAAAAAAAGCTACCCCCCCCTCCCCCCAGCGAATATGGTACTCCTATACATTATATGTATAATAATACATTCATCTCTTTTCCGCATGGAAGTGTATAAACACAGTATCCTAATTATTAAACTAAAGAAAGTAAAACTAAACTCAATAGAAAATCACGAAAGAACACGCATATCACATCTGTTAGCTCCCTAAAATGCAACATAAGAACGAAACCTGTATGAACGTGCATACCCCTACAAACCTCACGAAAATCCATCAAAACCTCCAATTATATCTCAACAAGCGGACATACTGTTAAATTAATCCCTTCCAACATGAATATCCCCCCGTATTAGTTTATCTCTTTATTCAGCAACTCACGTGAGAATCATCAACCCCTGTCAGTAAGGCACACCATTCCCAGTCTCACGTCCATTAAGACAGGTTGCACCCCTTCCTCACTTTTTCCAAGGCCTCTGGTTGTAAGATCAGGGGCATAGCAAACCTCCACCACCACTTCCTCACTTTTTCCAAGGCCTCTGGTATATGGATTCATTACACTCTGCGCATACTCATAGCATCCCTGAACTTTCCGGCAGCTGGTATTTTTTATTTCTCTCCCTATGCTGTCACATCTCCAGTGGTGGAGACCAAATTGATTGTAGGTGGAAGTTACAGTGCACTGAATGATCGGGTCCGTCTACCTCTTGTGGATTATTCCTTAATGCTTGTTAGACATATTTTTGCCCCAAAAAAATTTACCCGCATTTTTCCGAGCAAAAATCAACTTTTTTTACCTACGTTTTCCCCAGACAAACACCACACCCTCCGTAAACCTAGACGTACCCTTTTTTTTCACACAAATTTACACATGTCAAAATTTACTACGTCGAAAATTTCCCACACATTCTTTCGCATGGAAGTTTTTCCCCCCCCGCATTTAATTTTTATTACAATTGTTACAAAAACTACGCAAAACTCCTGACTTACCCCACAACTTTTTTACGAAATTGAAGGAAAAATTAGTGGGCCCCCCCGCACTTAATTTTTATTACAATTGTTACAAAAACTACGCAAAACTCCTGACTTACCCCACAAATTTTATTAAATACAGCACATTCATGTGTTGTCATACCCCAAACGTGAG